TATGCAATACGAACGTCTCTTATTAAAGTTATTCAAAATATTTTTATTATTTCTTGACATAGACATAGAAATAAAATGTATATATATACATATGGAAAGAAACTGCGTCCAATAGGATTTGAACCTATACCAAAGGTTTAGAAGACCTCTGTCCTATCCATTAGACAATGGACGCTTTTCACTCCAATTTTCATATTTCTTGTTCGGAAAAGTAGTTGAAAGAATTCCAAGAATTTAGTATTCAAGTCAATGATGTATTACATTAATTCGATTCATTCAACCTTTTTTATTTAATTATTTAACATTAAAAATAATTAAATATTTCATTTTTAGAATATTTAAAATTATAACGATAAAGTAAAAGCGGGTAGCGGGAATCGAACCCGCATCGTTAGCTTGGAAGGCTAGGGGTTATAGTCGACGTTGATTCATAATTTTTAACGTCTCTAATTCAAAACTGAACGTGAAACTTTGGTTTCATTCAGCTCCTTTATGGAAGGTGGATAAATTCCCAGATTCAGATATGAACGAAATAAAAAATCTGACCCATAACGTCTATGTCAGCTTTTATGTCTGAATCTATTCAGAACAACCCGCTTTCTAGACGATCCCTATAGAAAGGGGTGTTATATTCTAACAATCTTTCTAGTTACTTCGTTCTCTACTTCTATTTGAAAGAATCCTTAGGAAAAGCATTTTGTTTCCACCGAGCTAAAACAATTTATCGATGTCTTTAGTAAACCAAAGACATTGTTTAATAGCTATTTTGCTTCAATTTCCCCTACAGAAATGAAAAAATGAAGATTTAGTTACGATTAGAAATACACTTTTTATCTTTATCCATGGGTACTTTACTTATACTTATTCAATTGGAAGTATTGATCCAATAAAAAAAATTATGTTTCGTAATCTCATAATCCAATTTTTCAATTTAAAATTGATTCTTGGATAAAAATCACGAGAATTTATATTCTTCCTCGAATTTTTCATTGAGAGGGAAAGGATTCAATCCTTTTAAGAACTAAAATTTTTGTTCGGAATGAATATTAATCAAACCGAAAGACCCTTTAACTATATAAAGGGTTATAGAACGAATCACACTTTTACCACTAAACTATACCCGCTACAATCAGATTATTGTATCTAAATGGACCTTTTGTCGACCCTAATCACAAAACTAAAACAAAAGATCAGAAAAAAATTATGAAAATTAGAGCGTTTACCTTTTGTATTTGTATCAGAGGACCTAATGAGATTCGGAAACGAGTATTCATTTTATTTTAATAACCAAATAACAAGTGCTTTTTTGCCCGAGGTTTTTGTCTCGAACTTAATCCATAACACAAAAATAGATTGTGGTAAGAAACGAGAGTTCCTTTTTTCTTATTTAAACCAGAATAAAAGGACTAACTAAGAAAGAAATAGCACTTTGATTCTATACCATTTGATTCTATATCATAGATATTGATATTTTTTTATTTTTTTTTTTCAATTTTCTAAATCTTTTTATTTATGATTTGTTGGAACAAAAGGGCGGGCCCGGCTAAGGACTGACCAGGCCGGGCCGTGGAACTAAAAAGCCCCTTCGGACGAAATAAAAAAATAAGAGTATATACTATGACGGGCGTTTTCAAGCCTTATTTTTTATAATGTAACATAGTATTATCCTTTTTCAATTGGGAGGAGAGATGGCTGAGTGGACTAAAGCGTCGGATTGCTAATCCGTTGTACGAGTTTTTCGTACCGAGGGTTCGAATCCCTCTCTTTCCGTTTTCGTTGATGACTTGGTATTTTTTTTTTTTCGAATTTATCACGAGCTATTTTTTTATTACTAGTTATAAATTAATAATTAAACAAGTGGAATAGATAAAATCTTACTAATAACAGTTTAAAATCAAGCAAAGAAAACCTTATTTTTTATTCTTCACGTCCAGGATTACGTCCTGGATCATTAGACAGGAATCCGAAGATAAAGAGAGAAACAAAGAATATCACTACCGTGTAAACAAATAGTTTGAGAGTAAGCATTACACAATCTCCAAGATTTTTTTAGGAAAAAAGAGAATAGATTCTCCGCTTTTATACTACTATACTACATACCCTATTTTTTTTTTCGAATAAATCATGAATTTGTCTGGGACTTTATTAAAAATATCATCGGAAACTTACAGCAGCTTGCCAAACAAAGGCTAAGAGAAAAAAGAACAGGGGTATCACTGGCATAACATCGACTATTGGATTCAAAAAAGCGTAGGCTTCGGGCAATTTGGCGACGAAAAAACTACTGGAATAAAGAGCAGAATTAAGGTAGATACAGATCAAACTAAAAATATTAAGCATAACAAACATTTTTTTTTGGGGGGTAATTGTATTTATTTTGATTGAGTTGTTAATAAATTTAATTGAGTTTTTTATTATTATAGATATGTTATTATTGATAGAAGAAAAAAAAATGAATAAAAATAAAATAAGATAGACGAAAAAACTTTCTTTTATTTGAATTCACCCAATCAAAAATTCTTATATATCTCAAATCAAAAGAGAATAGAATAAATAATACTTTCGTACAATATCTTAATTGAATTATATGTAATGATCAATAAATTCAGTTTAATTCTATGTCTACATGTATAGTTTCCATGTATAAAAATTCTAGTAATCCATTTTATAAATAATAGATATTTAGACTGGAGTTGACGAATAACCCGTACCAATATTAGTGTTTATTAGTATCGAATAGAAATAAATGGGGCGTGGCCAAGTGGTAAGGCAACGGGTTTTGGTCCCGCTATTCGGAGGTTCGAATCCTTCCGTCCCAGAGCATACCCAGTATATATATTATTATATAATCATTATATTAACATAATAATATATATATAATATATATCATAATAAAATATATATAATATAAAATATATATATAAAGATTGCCTTTTAGAACAGCCTTCTGTATTAAGATAATCTGTATTAAGATTAAGAGTAGAGTATTGGTATAGAATGTGATTCTTATTTTTTAATAATCGGCGGAATCATATCTTTTTCACAAATTTGTTTGAGTTCAAATAACACGCATATGAAATATGAAATAGGAAATTGAATTCAGTTGCAATTCGTTAAATAACAATGATTTTACAGTATAAATATGAAAAAATAACAACATATTATTCCAATATGAATTTATCTCTCTCTTACTAATGATAAACGGATGATAAAAAATGAAAGGTCCTTGCTGTAAAACTTTATGTTTTGCAAAATGAAAATAATTATATCGGATAGGAGATTTTTCAATCAATTAAATCTTTGTAACGAACCGCTATAAGTATAAGTTCTTGGTACTTGAAGAAGTGTGAAATTGTTTAATTTATTCTATCACTATTATGTTACTTGAAGATACAGATTCAAAATAACTTGATTTCTTCGTATTATATTTATTTATTCCTGTTATATCAGTTATAATTTAGTTAACTAATTTTATTTTTACAATAATAGAAAAAGAGTTTAAAATTTAGAATGATATAAAAGAATCAAAAAAATTTATAAAAAAAGGGGGTTAAATTTATTTATTCTTGCTGAGACTCTCCTTTTTTCATATAGAAAAAAAAAGTATAGATTACTATAGTACCAACCGAACCAATGATTATTCACGATTTCATAATTGAATCAATTACATATGGGTTCCAAACTGAAGGAATGTTATGGTAAAACTTCGTTTAAAACGATGTGGTAGAAAGCAACGTGCGACTTGAAGGACATGATCCGCTGTGGAGTCTTACATCCACCACTTTTATATATATTTATTATAGGAATGGAAGTGCTCTTGGCTCGACATCATTTGTTCTATTCCGCTGTAACCCCCCCCTTTTTTTTTGGGGGGGGGCGTGGTAGAATATAGTATAGGATGGAGCTCGAGTAGAAAGTCTTTTTTTTTTCAGAGGCAAGAATCTAGGGTTAGTATCAATCAACAAATTGGAACAACTTCGTAAGTATATTTTGATACATAAACTAAAAGGGGCCCATTCGAGAAAATTTCCAATTCAAAGGGAAGATTTTGTTGAAATTGGTAAAACTCTTTCGATCAAATAAAAAAGTGTATTACGCAGGAATCAAACATTTGTATGATTCTTTGACATTAAAGAAATCACAAAAAAGGGTATGTTGCTGCCGTTTTGAAAGGATTTAAAGATCACCGAAGTAATGTCTAAACCCAATGATTCAAGGCAAAGATCCTGGAACAAGGAAATATCATTTTCAATTGTCTGAACAACTGGATCAGAATGAAGAATCAAAACAGATTCTTAAAGAAGATAGGCAATTAAAGGGTTAGAGACCACTCAATAGATGCAGTATCTAAAATAAAATAAAGGGTTTCTCTTTTGAGTTATTTCAGAGTTATCCAACTTGAGTTATGAGGTGCAAATACGACTAATTTTTTTGTTGGGTAAGAATAAGAAAAAAAGGACTAAAATCAATAGTCTAATTAATTTGATGATTTTATGGATATATTTGATATTGTAATTCTATACATAGACATAATTTAGAATTTTCTCGAGCCGTACGAGGGGAAAACCTCTTATACGTTTCTAGGGGGGGGTATTGTTCATCTATCCCAATGAGCCATTTATCGAATCGTTGCAATTGATGTTCGATCCCGACGAGAGGGAAGAGATCTTCGGAAAGTGGGTTTTTATGATCCGATAAACAATCAAATTTATTTAAATGTTCCTGCTATTCTATACTTCCTTGAAAAAGGCGCTCAACCTACAGGAACTGTTCATGATATTTTAAAAAAGGCGGGGGTTTTTACGGAACTTAGCCTTAATCAACAAATAAAATTCAATTAATGAAATAAAATAGAAAAAAAGATCAAGTGAATAAATAAGAAATGACATAGACGTAGAAGTAATGTGGTCTATAGACATAAAAATTTGACATTACCCCCAATGGGATGATTTTCGTTGGAACTCTATGAACAAAAATAAACAAAAAAAAACAAAGGACTAAACCTGATTATTTTAGTTTTAGTTATTGAATAAACTTAGTTTTTTTCTACTTACCCTCTGTCTTCCTTAATTAAGCCTTTACACTTATATTATATCTTATATTATATATAGTGTAGTGCCAATCCAACACAAGTCCTTCGTTTTTTTATATTTCAATTAAATTTAAATAATTTGATTAATTTTAATTGATTGAAATCAAAATTGTTAGTTCGATTTAGAATTTGTTTTATCTTTTGTATGCTTACGCTTTTGTCAATATTAATATTGACAACAGTGTATCAAATAAATATAATCCGATCGTGGATAAACGGATCTATTTATCCCTGTTCCATAGATTTTATTTCATTTAAATAATCTTCTTAGATTTTCTGTCATACAGGAAGTCTTTTTTGATTAAGATTTAAATCAATCAAACTCGATATATACTAAATTAATGGATAATATAAGCGAAGAGGGACAGGAGGCGGTCTATAAATATTTGAAAATCTTTGACTTTATTTTATCTTTTATTTGAGAATTTTTGTATTTTCATCGTATTTGTTCATTTTTATTATGTTTAGAGCGGGTTAGAGTTTTTTTTCATTGTTTTTTTAATGATTTGATTGTGTTGTGCCATTCAATTTCGTTATTTATTGGGATTCTGATTGTATCTACACATTCTAATTTGTTTGTTGGGGTTGCTAACTCAACGGTAGAGTACTCGGCTTTTAAGTGCGGCTAGCATCTTTTACACATTTGTATGAAGAAACGGATTCGTCCATACCATCGGTAGAGTTTGTAAGACCACGACTGATCCTGAAAAGAATCAATGGAAAAAGCAGCATGTCGTAGCAATGGATAATTCTGAGAATATTTAATTCTTTCTTACTGAATAGGTCCAAAATCTTATTTCAATTGTTTCCATTCAATTAAAAAAAGAATTTTTTTGGGGGGGTCGAGTGAATAAATGGGTAGAGCCTTACTATGAGGTTCCAATTCTAGGGAAATAACAAAGTAACGAGCTTCTGTTCTTAATTTTTGAATAATTACCCCATCTAATTAGATGTTAAAAATATATTAGTGCCTAATGCGGGAAAAGCTTTTCCGATGAGTGGATTAGAAATTTCTTATGAGTCCTAACTATTAACTATTCCCCTTTATGTGGTAGAGATAAATGTGTAGAAGAAGGTAGTATATTGATAAAGAGATTTCTTTTTTCAAAATCAAAAGAGCGATTGGATTGATAAAATAAAGGGCTTCTAACTATCTTGTTATCCTATAAATGAACATAAATCTATTATATGGAAAGGAAGGGGGGGTTCTAGAGAGTCCGTTGATGAGTTTGACTTGTTTCCGAGGTATCTAGTTTTTTCTTATTATAAATACCTTGTTTTAACTGTATCGTACTATGTATCATTTGATAACCCAATAAATCATCTATTTTTTTTCTGATTAAAAATTGAATTTAAAATGGAAGACTTTCAAGGATATTTCGAATTATATAGATCTCAGCAACACGATTTACTATACCCACTTATCTTTCGGGAGTATATTTATGCCCTTGCTCATGATCGTGGTTTAAATAGATCCATTTTATTGGATAGTGTAGGTTATGACAAGAAATCCAGTTTACTAATTCTAAAACGTTTAATTAGTCGAATGTATCAACAGAATCATTTGATTATTTCCGTTAATGATTCTAATCAAAATCAATTTTGGGGGTACAACAAAAATTTGTATTCGCAAATGATATCGGAGGGATTTGCAGTCATTGTGGAAATTCCGTTTTCCCTACGACTAGTATCCTCCTTAGAGGAGACAGAAACCGTAAAATCTTATAATTTACGATCAATTCATTCAATATTTCCCTTTTTCGAGGACAAATTTCCACATTTAAATTATGCATCAGATGTACTAATACCCTACCCCATCCATCTGGAAATCTTGGTTCAAACCCTTCGCTACTACGTGAAAGATCCCTCTTCTTTGCATTTATTCCGGCTCTTTCTTCACGAATATTATAGTTGGAATACTCTTATTACTCCCCCAAAATCAATTTTTGCAAAAAGTAATCAAAGATTATTCTTGCTCCTATACAATTCTTATGTATGTGAATACGAATCCATTTTACTTTTTCTCCGTAACCAATCTAATCATTTACGATTAACCTCTTTTGGGATCTTTTTTGAGCGAATACGTTTTTATGAAAAAATAAAAAATCCTGTCGAAGAAGTCTTATTTCCGGCCACCTTATGGTTCTTCAAGGATCCTTTTATACAGTATGTTAGCTATCAAGGAAAATCGATTCTGTTATCAAAAGATACTCCTCTTCTGATGAATAAGTGGAGATATTATCTTGTCAATTTTTGGCAATGTAATTTTTATGTATGGTCTCAACCAGGAAGAATCCATATAAACCAATTATCCAAGCATTCCTTTGATTTTTTGGGTTATCTTTCAAGCATACGACCAAATATTTCAGTGGTACGGAGTCAAGTGTTAGAAAATTCATTTTTAATGG